CCCTACGAAATACCAAACAAACTAGAACGATCCGAAAAGGAATATAATGAAATTCTTTGATTGGTTCTTCCTCGAAGAATGTTATTTGACTAATGGACCAAGATGAATTCAAACAAAGGAGAAAAAATTTTAAACTAATAAAAATAAATTTTCTTCTTTTATTCGAAACGCCCCGTGATCTTCAACCAATTATGCGCTTCAATATAATTTCCAGGAGTAAGTGTTATAGCCTGTTTCCAATACTCAGCGGCTTGATCGAACCAAGCCTCCGCAATTTCAGAATCCCCCTGTTGAATGGCCTGTTCTCCCCGGTCGGAATAGGAATATGTGGGTCGATTCCTTCCCTTAGAACCGTACTTGAGAGTTTCCTACCTCATACGGCTCCGCAGTGAATTCTTTTGGTGTCGGTAAACTGAATGAGATTTATTATAGATCTATATACCACTGTTCAGGGGAACCAAAAGAGGTTAATCACATGAGTTTCAAACTTTCCTTTTGATTTAATTAACAATCAGTTTCAGTTTTATCTTTTCTCCTACCTGCAGAAAAAAGCATAGGTATTTACTTCTAGCCGTCGTATTTTCCGCAAGGTAACTATCTCGGTTTCATATTGAAAGTTCTATAGAATCTTTGAAAAAGGCTTTACTTCATAAACATAAGTAATAAAGAAAAGACTTACTGTCTTTGGGATTTGATCCTACACCGCCGCTTAATACCTTAGTCTTAGTGGATCGACTCTATTACAGAAGTTAATTCCTAACTTTTCTCTATTTTATATGTAGACATAAGTAAGCAGTTCTTTTGTTAATGTATTGGCAAAAAACCTCATTAATTGATCTTTACGGTGCTTCCTCTCTATTAATTAGATCCTTTTTTATCCATAGACATAGAAAAAAGTATCTAGGCATGTTTTGACTTCTATTAATATGATAATATGAAGTTTCTTTCTTTGCTACAGCTCAAAGAAATCATCGTTTTCGACGATGCATTTGTAGCGAGCCTTGTTTTCGTATTTACTAGCAGATTTTGTTTTTGTCTTCCCTTTTCTTTCTATAGTGGAGATAGCCGCACGTAATGACAGATCACTGCCATATTATTAAAAGCTTGTGGTAAGAATGGGTTTCGTTCAAGTGCCCTAAAATAATATTCTAAAGCTTTCGTATGTTCTCCATTACTTGTGTGAATAAGGCCTATATTATAGAGTATATAACTTCGATCGTAGGGATCGATTTCTAGTCGCATAGCTTCGTAATAATTCTGTAAAGCTTCCGCATAATTTCCTTCGGATTGAGCTGACATCCGTTACGGTCGTTATTCGATTCAAATCAAAGAATCTCCGTTCCAGAACCGTACGTGAAATTTTCACCTCATACGGCTCCTCCCTTAATATACATAATGAAAATAAAAAATACATGGAATAATCAAAAAGGGTTAAAACATTCTCATTATGAACTCAGCGGGGCTAGTGTTTTTACAAAAATCTCTAGCCAACCTTCTTGCGCAAGAGCTTTTACTAGAATCGCGTGTCGTCGTACTAAATAGAAAGGATAACTCCAACAATTCCTTTGTCCTCAACGCCTCCTAATTTCCAGGAAATAGTCACTTCAACAGTCTTCGATGGTTATATGGGTATCCAAAGTACGAACGAGATGGATGTTTGTTGTCCCAACCATTCTTGTTAGTCCCAATCCAGATAAGATACGAAAAGAAAGGGAGTAGGTAAGTAATTTTTAACAAAGCTTTCGTGTTGTTGATTGCTAAGTGTAGTGTTTCTTCCCCTATGCCGCCTATTGGTACTATATTACTAGGAAGTAGGATTGACCTGTAATACAAAACACAAAGGTTACGCCTTTCGCTCAATACTAAAATCGATAACTGAAACATAGTATCTGAGGTTGCATCAATCGGGGATACACGACAGAAGGGATTGTTCTATTTCGAAACTTCACCTTCAACAAGCGTAGGTTTATTTTATTTCTATAATATGGAAGTAAGAATTTTTGTTCTTTCTATCCCGAATCGTGTGCCGTTCTCCTAAAACTAGGAACAGCAAAAGGAAATGAAATACTAAAGAAAATCAAATCACACCATCTCTGTAATAAGTAAATGCCTCTTTTTCTCCTGAAGTTGTCGGAATTATTCGTAATAAGATATTGGCCACAATTGAAAAGGTCTTATCAATAAAATTTCCATTTATCCTCGATCTAGGCATAGGTATCAATCCATTCTAAAATTCTTCTCATTCCCCCTTATGGGAAAATGATTACACAAACAAAGGGTTTGTACAGTACAAAATAACATAAAAAGGGATTCATTTCCAAAAATTTTAATAAAGATATATATTTTCTACTACGACTTATACAACTATTTCTTATTTATTGGATTCGTTCACAAGAAAAGACTTGCGAGAAAATTTTTTTTTAGAAAAAATTGTCTATTACTATATCGTTATACTATATAACTATTAGTTTATAGTATTGGTGAGTTGGTCGTAGTCGTACCTAGCCAAACCAAAATCGAATAGTAGAGAATAGTAGATATAGTAATAGAAATATGAACATAGGCATGGCTCGCTATTTTTTCAGTTTCTGAGTCATAATCAGTGTGTAGGAGAGATGGCCGAGTGGTTGAAGGTGTAGCATTGGAACTGCTATGTAGGCTTTTGTTTACCGAGGGTTCGAATCCCTCTCTTTCCGTATTTTCACCTAAAACCTAATTAAATTTGCCAACATTCCTAACTGTAACAAATAAAACAACAAGAAATACTCTTATTAGAACATAAGAGTTAGATCCTTCTTTCTATTTCTTTTTTTTATATATTTCTTCGATTTCGAATTGCTGTGGTACGTAAAATACTGTCAAGAGTGGACTATGATACATCAATAGGAAAGTTCACGATGGGATAGAATATATGATTGGGAGAAATATGTATCAAACCCCCGACTTTAAACCTTAAGTCATTTTACTTTGTCGGAAGAAAGGAGCCAAATTGTCCAAACCCCTTGCTTCGGATTTTTTTAGGGCTAGGTCTGACGAGAATAATATTCTACCACTAGTAATTCATTTATTTTCAAACCGACCCACTTACTATCTATTATTTGATTGACTAATCCTTTATACGGGAATGGTTGAAGAGTCAAATGTTTGGGCAATTCCTCCCGGGGGGATGAATCAAGAGAATTTTGAATTAGAACTCTGGATTTTTGTTCATCCCTGGACATAATAGTATCTTGAGGTTTGCAACGATAACTTGGTATATCTACTATACGGCCATTAACTAAAATATGTCTATGGTTAACTAATTGGCGGGCTCCAGGAATAGTCGGAGCCATACCGAATCGAAAAAGTATGTTATCCAAACGCATTTCAAGTAATTGTAGTAAAACCTGACCTGTTGACCCTTTGGCTTTTCTGGCGATACGGACATATTTAAGTAATTGTCTTTCTGTAATACCATAATGAAAACGCAATTTTTGTTTTTCTTCTAGACGAATACGATATTGAGATCTTTTCCCGGAACGTGATTGGTTTCTAAGATCACTTCCGGCTCTAGGCCTTTTATTAGTTAGTCCAGGTAAAGCCCCTAGACGGCGTATTTTTTTGAAACGAGGCCCTCGGTAACGCGACATAAAGACTCCTTTCTTTATTTCTTTTCTTTAATTTCTATTAATATAATTTATATATATATATTCCATATGACAAAAAAACCTAAGTTAAAACTGAACTAAATGATAAATGAAACGAAATCCCCTGAAGTATTGTATTACAATGAATAATGAAATGGATTGTATATACATCATATACGAACCTTTTTATATATTATATATTTTGTATTATAAGTAAAAAAAAGAAAAGAAAGAGTTTTTTCTGATTTGTTCGGCCGAGATTGACCCCTCTTCTTTTCCTTTTTCTTTTATTTAGAGTTAGAAGTTTCTATAACATAATAGATCGTTTTGAAGAAGAAAAAGGCACCCTTATTCTTTTCTTTGTTCTTCGATTTCAAAAAAATATATATATTTATATATATATATAAATAGAATAAATATAGATATAATATAAAGAATAAAAAGATTGAACAAATACAACTAAAAATAGAGAAAAGCCAGCTATCGGAATCGAACCGATGACCATCGCATTACAAATGCGATGCTCTAACCTCTGAGCTAAGCGGGCTCACATAAATTCTACATGCACTGGAATTAAATAAACTATATTTTATTTTAGGCTTATTCATTTTTATTCTTTTATGATACGAATTTCAAATAACTATTTGAAATAAAAAAAAGAGAAATATTGAATTTAGTTTATTTCTCTCTATGTATATTCTATTTTGTGTCTAGAACAAGTAGATTTAGAAATTATATGAAATTCTATTTCTCTTTTTAATTTAGTAGAGCTATGAATTTGAAAATTCATTTCAAAATCGAAATACAAAAATTAGAATCGATAAAGATTAACTTTGAATCTTAATAAGCTATTCTTCTGCTTTCATTTATAGACTATCATCAAAAAAAAAGAATCGACCCTTTGAGTATTCAAAATTGTATGGCAAAATCAACGGGGAATAGGATATATATGGTATATATACATCTATATTGAATTGTAGTTACAGAAATGATAGAATCATTTCTGATTAGACCAAAAAAAATTCAAATATAGACTTCCGATAGAAATGAAAGAAGATAGACAAAAAATTTTTCGGTTTTATAGTAATTCATATAAAATCTCATGAATTCGATGGTTCCGACCGAAATGAAAGAAAAAAATAAAATAAAGGGGAAGGACATCACCCTGAGATCCTAATCTTAAAAAAATCTTCAAAAAAAGGGGGATATGGCGAAATCGGTAGACGCTACGGACTTAATTGGCTTGAGCCTTAGTATGGAGACCTACTAAGTGAAAACTTTCAAATTCAGAGAAACCCTGGAATTAATAAAAATGGGTAATCCTGAGCCAACTCCTTTTTCAAAAGTAAAAAAAAAATACGGATTCAGAAAGCA